CTACTACTGGTGGAGTGACAGCAAGTTTTGGTATGTTAGGAGATATAATTATTTCCGAACCCAACGCTTACATTGCATTTGCGGGTAAAAGAGTTATAGAACAAACATTGAACAAGACAGTACCTGAAGGTTCACAAGCGGCTGAATATTTATTCCATAAGGGCTTATTCGATCCAATCGTACCCCGTAATCTTTTAAAAGGCGTTCTTAGTGAGTTATTGCAGTTCCACACCTTCTTTCCTTTGAATTAAAATGAAATCAACAAGTAGACTTTTTCTCTTTTTCATCGCTATCACTGATTACTAAACAGTAAACCTCTATAACATAAAAGAGCACTCTTTTTTCCGCAAAATCAAATAAAGCAAGAAGGCAAATAAACTGAAATCCGAATTATAATGATTATAATATATCTTTATAACAGGTACAAATATTAAATCGAGGTATTCATTCTATGGCAACTTTCACCAGCATACCCTCTATTTTTGTGCCTTTGGTAGGCCTAGTTGTTCCGGCAATTGCAATGGCTTCTTTATCTCTTCATGTTCAAAGAAACAAGATTTTTTAGATATGATGGATCCTCTTCTTTGTTTTTCTTTTTCAAAACTTAGACTTGGATCATAACACAGATATATATTTTGTAGAATATGTGATAACATGGTACTTCCTCCGAAGATAAAGGACACATAACCGAAAGAGTTCTTAATGCGTGGGTAAACATGAAGATATATGTCTAAATCAATTACATCTATTTGAAAATGTAGCAGTAGTGGTATCAGGACGGGTGACTGAAAGAAAAGGAAAAAGGGATTTGATGAGTTACTCTTAAGAGGTCACGTCCGGGAGTACTAGTTGATGAGCGTTACTTCGGAAATTGAAAAAAAAGTAAAGTCAAAGCCATTTTGGTTATTCTCCCAATTCCAATAAAATACAACATGAATTGTCGATCAGAACGTATATGGATAGAACTTATAGCAGGGTCTCGAAAAACAAGTAATTTCTGCTGGGCCTTTATCCTGTTTTTTGGTTCATTAGGGTTCTTATTGGTTGGAACTTCTAGTTATCTTGGCCGGAATTTAATATCTTTATTTCCTTCTGAACAAATCCTTTTTTTTCCACAAGGGATCGTGATGTCTTTCTACGGGATTGCAGGGCTCTTTATTAGCTCCTACTTGTGGTGCACGATTTCGTGGAATGTGGGTAGTGGTTACGATCTATTCGATAAAAAGGAAGGAATAGTGTGTATTTTTCGTTGGGGATTTCCTGGAAAAAATCGTCGTATCTTCCTCCGATTCTTTATGAAAGATATTCAGTCCCTCAGAATAGAAGTTAAGGAGGGTATTTATGCTCGTCGTGTCCTTTATATGGAAATCCGAGGTCAGGGGGCCATTCCGTTGACTCGTACTGATGAGAATTTGACTCCACGAGAAATTGAGCAAAAAGCGGGCGAATTGGCTTATTTCTTGCGTGTACCAATTGAAGTATTTTGAAATGAATTAAAGAATTTTTTTTTTCTATTTTGAGAGTTTGTGAGATAAGGGATCTCTTTCATCTCGAAATACGAATAATAGTTATTTGGTTAAAGCAGCCTCTTGGGGTGGGGTGTATTCATTGAAAGGATGTAATTGCTTCGAATTGGAGCAATTGAACTATCCTAGAAACATTGTTTCCTCATTCGACTTTCAAATGTACTTTGATTCAAAAGTCAATTTATTTATTCTTTCTAAATTCAAAAGAAAGGGCTAGCCACTGAATCAAAAACAAAATGGGGGTAGATTCATAGTCTCGCTACTTTGTAAGAAAAGGAATAAAACTTATGTTTGCTAGAACTATTAGATTGTATAGAATTGACGACGTGGGTTGATTAAAAATTCACAGACGAAAAATGGAAAAAAAGAAAGCGTTCACTCTCCTTTTATATCTTGCATCTATAGTCTTTTTTCCCTGGTGGGTCTCTTTCTCATTTCAAAAAAGTCTAGAATCTTGGGTTACTAATTGGTGGAATACTAGGGAATTCGAAACTTTTTTGAACGATCTTCAGGAAAAAACTATTCTTGAAAAATTCATAGAATTAGACGAGCTCTTCCTCTTGGAAGAAATGATAAAGGAATACCCGGAAACACATTTACAAAAGCTGGGAATCCACAAAGAAACGATCCAATTGATCAAGATGCACAACGAAGACCGTATCCATAAGATTCTCCAGTTCTCGACAAATATAATATATTTCCTTGTTTTAAGTGGCTATTCTATTCTCGGTAATCAAGAACTTGTTTTTCTTAATTCTTGGTTTCAAGAATTCCTATATAATTTAAGCGACACAATAAAAGCATTTTCTATTCTTTTATTAACGGATTTATGTCTAGGATTTCATTCGCCCCACGGCTGGGAACTGTTGATTGGTTCTATTTACAAAGATTTTGGATTTGCTCATTCTGAGCAAATTATATCTGGTCTTGTTTCCACCTTTCCAGTTATATTAGATACAATTTTTAAATATTGG